ATATACATAAGAATTTGAATTTATTTATGGATTTCCAATTTCATTTTGAATTTGAGTTGGACAGGGATAAAAAAGGAGATGGTCCGTTTTTACACTCACAACCTCAAATAATTTAGACCTAAAATTCGGAATATTCCGTAGATTCGTTTATTTTATAGATTTTATCCAAAAAAATTGATAATTTTGTATTAATTAAATAAAAATAGACTGGGACGTAAGACAGAGCATATGTGCATCTGTTTGCTTTTATATATGGTACAGAATAGATAGGAAAAATGTACCATCAACCTATTTTTAATTGTGGATATATTCTTAACATACTAAAACGGCTTCCATTATTGGTATTAAACCAATATCTATTCATACAAGCTAAGTCTTCTAATCGATAATTAGGCCAAAGAAATAACTTTAATTTAATTAATTCGTTTTTATCGCTATCAAAATGTTTTTTTTGATCCAAAAAAGGATTCCTTCTTTTTATGTTCTTCTTGTTACAAAATACTGGATTTTTCTCCACACTATTTAGATTCTTTGAGTTAAAAGAAATTAGAATTCTCAATTCTCTACGACGTCTAGACGATAAAATCTTTTCAGGAACGATAAAATCATAATGGTTTTTCTCTCTCTTTCGAATTATTATTTGATATCTTGGGATAGATTCATGCAATTTTTTTTTATTGATATATCTTTGTTCTCGATATTTTTGAGGAGTTTGGTATTTACTCTTATGAACCAACGATATACCTACGGTTTGATATATAATAAAGTATCCATCGTTTTTTACAGACAAACGGATGGGATCGATAAAAAATATCCCCTTTTTATTCAATTCTATAGGAGTCAATTTTTTTCGAATCACCATTATATCCAGATTTAATTCTTTCCTTTGAATAGAAGATATAGTAGTATCTCTTGGATTTTTCAGTCCAAGCAAGTAACAATATATCTTGATATTATTGATCATTCTTTCAGTTAACTTCGGAATTAAACCATCGTCTATTATCCATTGAAAAAGCAAATAGTGTTTCCGTAAGAAAACCATTTCTGGTCTCATCTTATTCCGGATCTTATATTGTTTTTTCATTTTATCTTGGTTTTGTGCATATGATCTAAGGCCTCTTCGGCCTGCGGGTTCTTTTTCTTCTTGATTTCGATTCATTAATTCAGAATATCTTTTTTCATTCGATGGTCTAAAAAAATTCCATTTTTTATTTTCATTGGTGTTTTTATTTTTATTTAAATTTAAAAGAAGTAATTCGCTTGGTATAATCCATGGTTTTGTTTTGTATACATTATAAAGTGGCACAAATTCTGGGAAGACCGTAAGTTTCAGATTTGTCGATATTGGGTTTAGGATTTCTTCATTCATTTCCATCCAATCAAAAAAAAGTTTCTTGCCATTGATTGGATTTCTTTCTAAATCTTGATGAATCGTCAGATAAAAAATATCGTTTTTATCTATTTTATCAATTTTTTGGTAATTCTTACTTCCAAGCTTAGTATTTATATTACTGTTATAATCCATTTTGGTCCAGGTCTCAATATCTATTTTTTGTCTTATAAAAAAATTGAGAATTGTCCAATCAAAATATTTTCTATCTGGATTTTTTTGCATATACATAATATCACCCTTTTCTAGATAATGATTGATAGGAATTTCCTTCAGGTTTTCAAAAAAATTTTGTTTATTATTGTTGTAATTAAAAGTAATTTTTTGGTTGTTTTTTAATTCTGATGGTGATACATAAATAATATATGAGGACTTCTTTATTTCAGAATTAATAGATTTATATGATAAAAGATCATATATATAGTATTTTGTAAAATTATCTTTTTGGTTTGGTAATGGATATACTTTAAAATCCTTTTGTTTTTTGTGATAAAGTAATCGGTCTTTTTCATACGAATTCCATTTTGTTAAATCTTTATTTTGAGTTATACCACCTTCATTTATTGTAGTTCGCCATTTTTTTGGTATTAATCCAGACCATCTAATCTGAGATAAATTGTATTGATAATGACCTCTTAACCAGCTTTTCCATTGATTCGTTTCAGAACTTGAAAATTTAGTATGTCTTAATTCGGAATGAAATATTCCTTGTGTTAAAAAAGAATTTTTTAGTGCAGTCTTAAGAAAAAAAGGAGTTCCATGATACTCAAAAATAGATCTTAACTTATACAAATTAATAACTTGGGTTTGTGATAATTTGTAAAATACATATGCTTGTGATAAGGAGGATAAGTCAAAAAAAAGACGTGAATTCCTCTTACTATTTTTAATAGTGTAAAGTGCACTTTTTAGAGTCGAAATAAAATTAATTTCTTTTTTTTTTTTTTTTATTTCTTGGTTTGTTTTATTATTGTAAATGTATTTATCAAAACAAAAATTTTTTGATTCAAGAAGGAGTTGTGTAGGAATTCTGCCAATATGAATGATACATAGAAAGATATCGATGTATATTCTTTTAATGAAAATTTTTATAAACAAATATAATTTATA